GTATGTAATGATATTATTGAGGGAATTTCGAAATTTATGGAATTAAGTATTAAGTATAGATAATGACTAATAAAGAGTAATTGATTTTGAACAATATATGTCTTTCACATACAACGATAAAAAGGAGTCACATACCTTTTGAATGGCAGTTCCAAAAAAACGTACTTCTATGTCAAAAAAGCATATTCGTAGAAATCTTTGGAAAAAAAAAGGATCTTTAGAGGCAGTAAAAGCTTTTTCTTTAGCTAAATCTGTTTCCACCGGACAGTCAAAAAGTTTTTTTGTGCGACAAAAAAAAGTCTTGGAAAAATCTTAATTGACATGTTTCAAAGAACTTCCAAATTTCCATTTTTGAATTGTAAGACAAATGATTCAATTTTACTAAATTGTATTTGTATTTCACTTCTCATATTAGTTAGAGCTAGGTAATATGAAAAAGAAGAATCTTTTTCTGTCTACTTGATTCAAAGTACTAAGTATTGTGTATTTTCTTCTTTTTTATCATTTTTTTAGATTTTTTATAGTCTTTATATATTTCTATTATATTCTATTTTAGTTATTTTCTTCTTTTTATTGTTTATGTTATATTTTATTCTATTTATTTCAATTTCTATTGATTGATATTGAATTCGTGAGATGGTTTTTTCTTTCCTATGAATTGTGCTTTTCAAAATAGAAAAGCACAATTACGATAGACAAGGAAGAATCTGAATATTTCATTCTACTTTATACTAAGGTGTTGGATCTCAAAATCGTTAGAAAAGAATTATGTATTTTATACCCCGACTGAGAACGAAACTATTGAGTTCTGACTCTTCTGGATAAACAAGAGCTAGGTTTCTAGTTTCTAGTACGGAAAAGTTGATTATTCAAACTGAACTTACGAAGATACTAATTAAGTATTATTGATATTTTCTTTATATTTAACATTTCCAGATGAATGGAAATGCATCTTTCTTCATTGTTTCCTAAACTCTATTGAATATCGACAATTCAACATGAATTTCCTATTATATATATTATTATTTAAATATTATTATTTAAGGTAAGCCGCCATGGTGAAATTGGTAGACACGCTGCTCTTAGGAAGCAGTGCTAGAGCATCTCGGTTCGAGTCCGAGTGGCGGCATAAAGAATTATTCATATTAATAATATAGACACAATAGATCTAATAGAATCTAAAAGAGAATATTTTAAATATTCTCTTTTAGATTCTATTTAATCCCCTCCCCGATTTCAATTATTTAAAAGGGACTCTTCTTTATGATATTTGCAACCTTAGAACATATATTAACTCATATTTCCTTTTCGATCATCTCAATTGTGATTCTGATTCATTTGATGAACTTATTAGTCTACGAAATCAAAGGATTACATAATTCGTCAGAAAAAGGGATGATAGCTACTTTTTTCTCTATAACAGGGTTTTTAGTTATTCGTTGGATTTCTTCGGGACATTTTCCCTTAAGTAATTTATACGAATCATTAATCTTCCTTTCATGGAGTTTATCCATTATTCATATGATTCCGTATCTTGGGAATCATAAAAATGATTTAAGCGCAATAACTGCACCAAGTGCCATTTTTACCCAAGGTTTCGCCACGTCAGGTCTTTCAACTGAAATGCATCAACCCGCAATATTAGTACCTGCTCTACAATCTCAGTGGTTAATGATGCATGTCAGTATGATGCTATTGAGCTATGCAGCTCTTTTATGCGGATCGTTATTATCAGTTGCTCTTATAGTGATTACATTTCAAAAAAGAATCGATTCTTTCTTGAAAAACAAGAATTTTTTCAGTTTAAGGAAGTCGTTTTTCTTTGGTGATATGGAATATTTGAACCAAAAAGGAAGTGTATTAAAAAATACTTCTTTCTTCTCATTTCAAAATTTTTACAAATATCAATTAATTCAGCGTTTGGATTATTGGAGTTATCGTGTCATTAGTTTAGGGTTTACCTTTTTAACCATAGGCATTCTTTCTGGAGCAGTATGGGCTAATGAAGCATGGGGTTCTTATTGGAATTGGGACCCTAAGGAAACTTGGGCATTTATTACTTGGACCATATTTGCAATTTATTTACATACTAGAACAAATCCAAAATTGCAAGATCAAGGGACAAATTCGGCATTTGTAGCTTCTATAGGATTTCTCCTAATTTGGATATGCTATTTTGGGATCAATCTATTAGGAATCGGGTTCCATAGTTATGGTTCATTCCAATGAATATCTAATTGAATAAAAGAAAATACATGAAGAATACATAAAAAAATCGTCTGATACACAATGCAATGAGAATTTGTGCGAGTTTTTGAGAACCGTTTAAATAGAGGAATTATTCAAATGGTTCTCAAAAACTTTAGATGTATCTCATTACAATTCTAATTCACCCTTCCCTTTTTTTTCATTGTACAACGAAGAATCGTGAAAATATGAAAGTCAAAGAATTCTAAGACTTTCTTTCCAATTAATGAAATTTATTTCATTTAGTATTGAATCTAAAAAAAGAATTAGTATCTATAAAAATAATTAGATAATAGAACTTGTACCTTGTCAACCGATAACGGGAGAACGAAATCAGGATAAAAACCAATTCCTATAATTATGAAACCCATGTGAGATACGGAAGAATAGGCAATACGTTTTTTTAAATTGCGTTGACCGAGAGAAGTTGAAGCTGCATAAATGATTTGTATTATTCCTACTATCACCAACCAGGGAGATAATCTAGAATGAGCGTGAGCTAATAATTCCATATTGATCCGAATCAATCCATATGCTCCCATCTTTAATAATATTCCAGCTAAAAGCATACATGTACTGTAATGTGCTTCCCCGTGGGTATCTGGTAACCATGTATGTAGGGGTATCATCGGCGATTTGACAGCATAAGCAATAAGAAAACCAAAATAGAGTATTATTTCCAATGCTGCAGGATACGATTGATTAGCTAATTTTTCTAAATCTAATGTTGGTTCATTGGAACCATATAAACCCATACCTAGAACTCCTATTAAGAGAAAAATGGAACCTCCGGCAGTGCACAAAATAAACTTTGTAGCCGAGTACAGGCGTTTTTTTCCTCCCCACATGGATAAAAGTAAGTAAACAGGAATTAATTCTAATTCCCACATGATGAAAAAAAGTAAAAGGTCTCGAGAAGAAAATGATCCTATTTGGCCACTATACATTGCTAACATCAAGAAATAGAAGAATCGCGGATTTCGAGTAACTGGCCAAGCTGCTAAAGTAGCTAAAGTAGTGATAAATCCTGTCAGTAAAATGGGTCCTATGGAAAGTCCATCGGTTCCCAGTCTCCAGTGAAAATCAAAAAGATTGATCCATTTATAATCCTCCTTCAATTGGATTAATGGATCGTCCAATTGGAAATGATAACAAAATACATAGGTCATTAGAAGGAGCTCTAGGATACATATACATAGAGTATACCACCTATACACCTTATTTCCCCTATGAGGGAAAAAGACAATTGAAGAACCCGCGAATATGGGCAAAACAAGAAGTATTGTTAACCAAGGAAAAGAACTCGTGATAAAGACAAGATAAAATTAGACCAGAAAAGTTCGTACTCGAGAAAAGAAAATAGATTATTCTTCTCCCGAGCACGGGGTTTTGTCGGTAAAGAGGAATCAAATGATTCAAGTGGAGTTTTTTGTCACATATCAATAAGAAAGACCCATGCTGCGAGTTGTTTCATGCCATAAATAAACACGGACACTCAAAAAATCCGTTGGACAAGCGGATTCACATCTTTTACAACCTACACAATCCTCGGTTCTTGGCGCAGAAGCAATTTGCTTAGCTTTACATCCGTCCCAAGGTATCATTTCCAATACATCCGTGGGGCAAGCTCGAACACATTGGGTACATCCTATACATGTATCATAAATCTTTACTGAATGTGACATTGGGTCTATAAATTCCAGTTTTGAACACAAAAGATTTTCGATCTGGTAAAATAAGATAAGAAAATGAAATAAATCATATATTTTCTATTGTAGACACCAGACGAATCAATGATTTATCAAAATTTGAAGAATCAATAGATTTTCTAATCTGTTTATGAGAAAGGGCCAAGATACTTTGATTTCCATTTCAATAATCATGAAATATGAGTTTACGAATTCAATTCATGTGAATTTTCCTATCTTTCTATTATATAGAAATAGAATTAAATTAAGGATATTATGATATATTATATATCAGATGAATACGTTTGTTATTAGGTTAGTTATAGAATAAGTTCGTAACTAGAAATCATAAATCTATATGAAAAAAGAGAAGAAAGAAAAATAAAAATATTCTATAATCTTATTATTCTAATTCTATTAGATTCTATTTAGAATATTCTATCTAAAAGTCTTATGTTTTGATTTCTATGTGAAAATAGAAGAATTCTAACTAATTATTCAGCAAATTCGATTGATTAATACGAGTTGATTTTCTGTTACGATGGATCGACGAAACAATAGCTAGCCCAATAGCTATAACAAAGATTGAGAAAATTTCTCCTTTTAATTGCCGACTATCAAATATATCGGAAAATGTGACAAGATTTATATTCACCGAATTCAGTATAAGCTCAAGACACATAAGTGCTCTAACCATGCTTCGGCTTGTGATCAGTCCATAGATACCGATAGAAAATAAATAAACACTTAGAAAAAGTACATGCTCTAACATCATTGATAAATCCCTCATCTATCTCGATAGATTTCAATATGAACAAAAATGAAACCGATTCAGTTGACTAGACTAGAAGAATTACATAACAAAAGAAGATATTCACAGTAGATTGAAACAAAATAGATTAAATCCATTTTCATTCTTTAATTTTAAAAAAGGAAGTTCTTATTTCTTATTAGATTAGAATTCTATTATTGACGAGCCATAGTAATTGCACCTATCAAAGAAACTAAAAGAATTATAGAAATGAGTTCAAAAGGGAGATAAAAATCTGTGGATAAATGAATCCCAATTTGTTGAACGTTACTTATTAAGTCCTGTTCTATAATCTGATTTGATCTTGTAGTCCGAAAAATTCCGGACCATGACGTATCTGGGATAGTAGTCATTAATGAAAAAAGAATACTTCTTTTATTCTTTGATATTCATATTTACATATTGAATTCTATGAATTAGATTTCTATTTTATAGTATTGAAATCTCAATTCATTTTTTATCTATTTTCTAGAAAATAGATAAAAAAGAGTTCATGTTCCACCGAATCACACGTAGAGATATTGCTAACACGCATAGAGTTAATGGTATTTCATAACTAATCGATTGAGCTGCAGCTCGTAGACCGCCTGAAAAGGAATACTTATTATTTGATCCATATCCTGACATAAGAAGACCAATGGGGACAATACTTGAAAAGGCAATCCATAAAAAAACACCTATACTGAGATCAGCTAAAACAAGGTGATATCCAAAAGGAATTACTAAATAACTTAGTAGAATTGATATAAACCCTATAGAGGGTCCGACCCTAAATAAACGAATATTACCTCTAGATGGAAGAAGATCCTCCTTCAAAAGTAGTTTGGTCCCATCCGCTAAAGCTTGAAGAATTCCTAACGGGCCGGCATATTCAGGTCCAATACGTTGTTGTATTGCTGCAGATATCTTTCTTTCTAACCACACAATGACTAATACCCCCATTGTGATTCCTAAGACAAGGATTAAAATGGGGACAAAAATCCATATGAATCCATAGACTTCTTTTAAGGATTCTAATCTATAAAAAGAATTAATAGTTTGTACTTCTGTCGTATCAATTATCATTTCAACGATCAACTTCTCCCATAATGATATCTATACTACCTAGTATCGTCATGATATCAGCCAATTTCATTCTTTTAACTAGCTGGGGAAGAATTTGCAAATTGATGAAACCGGGTGGACGAATTTTCCATCTCCAGGGGAAAACACTACTATCTCCTATTAAATAAATTCCTAATTCTCCTTTTGGGGCCTCTACCCTTACATAAAGTTCTTGTTTTAACAATTCAAAATTGGGTGAAAGTTTTTTAGTAAGAAATCTATATTCAAAATTATTCCATTCGGAATCCTTTGTCCTATGAAAACGCCGGTTTTCTAAATTTTCATAAGGTCCTCCAGGAATTCCTTCTAGAGCCTGTTGAATGATTTTTATGGATTCTTGCATTTCACCGATTCTTACTAAATAACGAGCTAATGTATCTCCTTCTTTTTGCCATTTGACTTCCCAATCAAATTTATTGTAACACTCATAGCGATCAACTTTACGAAGATCCCATTGGATTCCAGAAGCTCGTAACATTGGTCCTGATAAACCCCAATTTATTGTCTCCTCCCCACCAATAATGCCCACTCCTTCAACTCGTTCCAAAAAGATGGGATTTCGCGTAATGAGCTTTTGATACTCAACAACTTCTGTTAAAAAATAATCACAGAAATCAAAACATTTATCTATCCAGCCATAAGGTAAATCCGCAGCTACTCCTCCGATGCGGAAATAATTATGCATCATCCGCATACCTGTGGCGGCTTCGAATAGATCATATATTAATTCCCTCTCTCTTAAAATATAGAAAAAGGGAGTCTGTGCACCAATATCGGCCATAAAAGGGCCAAGCCATAACAAATGGGAGGCTATACGGCTCAGCTCCAGCATAATAACTCTGATATAACTGGCCCTTTTAGGCACTTGAACACTTTCCAATCGTTCTGGTGCATTTACTGTTATTGCTTCTGTGAACATAGTAGCTAAATAATCCCAACGTGTTACATAAGGCAAATATTGTATAATTGTTCGGTTCTCCGCTATTTTTTCCATCCCTCTGTGTAAATAGCCCAATATAGGTTCACAGTCAATAACATCTTCACCATCCAGAGTAACGATCAGCCGAAGAACACCATGCATTGATGGGTGGTGAGGACCCATATTGACTATTATGAAATTTTTTCTTGTAGCCGGTACAGTCATATTTTTTTCCTTAATTCATTATTTCATGAAATTCTTAAAATGAAAAATCTAAAAAAAAATAATAACTGAACTAATAATAATAAGAAAATAATGAAAAAAATAAAAAATAACAAGGATAATAAGAATAAAATAATAAGAAACTCAAATAAGAAATTCAAATTTAATTAACGAGTTTTTGGTTCCCGAATATCTAACTGATCCATTAATTTCTTATAACGCACTTTCTTTTTCTTTGACAAATAAGTCAATAATCGTTGACGTTTTCCCAGAATTCTTCGTAGACCTCTTTGCGATAAAAAATCTCTTTTGTGCAATTCTAAATGTGAAGTAAGTCTCCGTATCTTACTGGTGAAATGGAATACTTGAAATTCAACAGACCCACTATTTTCTTCTTTTTCTTCTTGTGTAATAACTGAGATGAATGAATTTTTGACCATAAATTAAGATTTATATCTTTCTTTTCTGTGAATTTTACGGATCAGGAAAAATAAGAATATTTCTTATGTCAGTTATTTTCATCTAGTATACATCAAAATTGGATTTCATTCATATACTACTTTGTTTTTTCTTTATGTGGTTTATGTTTTTATGTTTTGTATATTTGATCCAAATATACAAAACATATATGTATTCACGAAAGAAAACAATTTCTTTTTACTTAAAAGGATTCCGTTATTCCTAATGAAAATTGATACACTATGAAATTACACTATGAAATCAGCATCATGTAGTAGAATGTTACACAGTGTATATGTTTCGGCTTTCATCTATTAATCTACCAAATATGTTACACGATATGTAGGAAATCCACTATAGATTTTTTTCATTTTTCATTGGAATTGAATTCATTCTGAATTGTGAATACATATGTATTCTTGACATACTGAAACGACTGCTGTTATTGGTATCAAACCAATAGCGATTCATACAAGCTACATCTTCTAATCGAAAATTGGGCCAAAGAAACAATTTGAATTTCATGAAATCTTTTCTATCTGTATTAATATGTTTGTCCTCATTCAAAAATTGTGCACAGTTTCTTATTTTGTTTTCATTGCAAAATCTTGTATTTCTATCCACAACATGAAAATTCCGGGAATTGAAACAAATTCGAATTCGAAATTCTCTACGACGTCTGGGAGATAGAATATTTTCAGGAACAAGTAAATCATAATGATTTTTGTCTCCACTCAAAAATATGTTGCTGTGTCGTGCAATGGATTTTTCAAACCCCCCTTTCTCAATATATCTTTTTTTTGTGTCTTTTTTCTTTGTTTGATGCTTTTTCTTATCGACCAATGAAATATCCATAGTTTGATATATAATATATTTTCCTTTCCTTTGTATAGATAGACAAATTGGTTCAATAATAAATATTCCCTTTCTTATCAATTCTGCAAGAACTAGGTCCTTTTGAATCAGCATTTCATCTATATTTATTTCACCTCTTTGAATCGAAGATATAGCAATTTCCTTTGGATTTCTTAGTCTAAGTAGGAGACAATATATCCTGATATTTTTCATTATTTCTTTCTTCAAGGGATCAGCCCATCTTAGTTGAAAAAGTAAATATTTTTTCAAAAAGAAATCTAGTTCCATTTCATTCTTGCTCTTATATTGTTTCTTTTTTAGAACCTTTTTCATTTCTAATCTTGCGTAATCTTCTTCAACAGTTTTTTGATTTTCTTTTTTTATTTTTCGTAGATTCCATACAAGATTTCCTTGGACCTGTTGTTCATTCTCTTCCTGCTTGTAATTTCCTAATTCACGATCTTTTTTTTTATTAGATGATTTCTTTGGATTTACGTTAATGCTTTTACTTTTTTCATTTATAGAAAAATGAAAAAAGAGTGATTTGATTGGAATGATCCAAGGTTTCATTTTATATACATCAAAAAGTAGCACAAATTCTGGGAAGAACCAAGTTTCTAGATTGGATATAGTATCATGATTTGATGCGGTATCATAGAACCTTTCTTTATTCATTCCCATGCAATCAAAAAAGAAACTCTTTTGATTACATGGTTTGATCTCTTGATGAATTGTAGGAAAAAAAAGATCTTTTTTTTCCATTTTTTTTAAATTCTTAATTTTAGTCTTAGTATCTTTCTGAATCTTGATACCAATATGTGCATCGGTCCAGATCTCAATATTATTTATAAAACAAAGATGAAGAATTCTACAATCAAGATATTTTCTATCCAAATTTGTATTCCTATCAATAAGATATCCTTTTTCTAGATAATTATTACTAGGTATACTTACCAATACATAAAATGATTCAGGTTTCGATATATTGAAATGAGATGGAATTTCTTGGTCCCCGTTTATTTCTAATGTTGATCCAGAAATGTATAAATTAGGAAGGTTTATGTATTTATATGAGAAAAGATCATATCTGTAATGTTTTTTCCATTTGTCTTTTTGACTCATAAATGAATTTGCTGCATAGTCATTTTTTTTCATGGAATAAATAAATTGGTATTTTTGATATAAATCCAATTGGTTTGATTCCTTGTTTTGAATCATACGATGTTTATTGATTCTATTTCGCCATTCTTTAGGTACTAAAGGAGACCTTTTTTTTTGAGATAAATCGTATTGATAATGACCTTTTAACCAATTTTTCCATTCGTTCATTACATACGTATGAATTTTATTATGTGAGTTAAATATTCCATGTATCATACAATAGTCTTTTAAATTATCCTTAAAAAAAGGATAGCTCCCTTGATATTTAAGTACAGGTCTCAATTGATACTTATTAAGTAATTGGTTTTGTGATATTTTGTAAAAAACATATGCTTGGGACAGGGAAGATAAGTTCCAATAAGTATTGTAATTTTGATTGCTATTCGTAGTATTATCAGTATTTGAAAACGATTTTAATTCTTTTATAGTCAAAAGAAAATTCATTGTATTTTGATTTGTTTCATCAATTCCTTCTTGTTCTTGATTTATTTCATTGTTGTAAATGGATTTATTAAAGATCTTTTTTGTTGATTCAAAGAAAAGTTGTGCATTTATCTTAGAAACGGTAATGGTACATAGAAAAATATCTATGTATATTTTTTCAATGAATGATTTGATAAAGTAGTGTGATTTACGCATTAATCGGATATTTTTCCTTTTTAATATTTTCAAAATATGTTTCTGTGATCCCGATCCTTTATTATCAGAAATTAGAACTATTTCTTTTTTTTTCTTGTCTTTTGCGGTTTGTTCAATTTGATTCTTGATTTTGATTGTCTTATCAGAAAGATCTTTCATTCTTTTTTCTATTACGGACGATTCGCGAAGAATCTTATTATTTCTTTTGAAATCTTTTTTGTTTTCGTTCGGTTCATATACTTTTTCTTTCCTTAATTCAAATAAGAAAATTGTATTTACTTTCTCCAGTTTTTTCATTATTAGTTTGATAATTTGAACGACCCCTTTTGTTTTTTCTTTTCTAATTTTTAGAAAGGATTTTATTTTTTTATTTATTTTATTTAAAGATTTTAAAACTTGTGAAAATCTATTTTTCACCTTTTTTTTTCTTTTTTGGAGTTCTTTATAAATAGGTTCAAAAAAAGAAGGTCGTTTTCGGGGAGAACCAAAGGGAAGTTCCGCTTCCATTCCCCAGACTGTTAAAAAACAAAAATTTGTTTTTTTCTCTTTTTTTTTCATTAGATCTCTATGATGAGATTGTGCCTTAGATTTTCTCCAAGGTTTTAGACAGAAAGGATATAGAATCTTTATCTGAATACCATCTATTAACCAATCTTGGGGAAATTCTGTTTCTGATAATTGAACACCATTATAGGTGCATTTAATATGGATTTCTCTATTCCATTCCTTAAAATCCTCGTCCCACTCGGGAATTTGGAATAATAACATACGGAAAAGGTTTTTGGCTATTATTAATGAAGGCAATAGAATGTATTTTCTAAGAAAAGATTGGGTTATTAACATCAAACTTCTTATTACTTGAGTAAATATAAAAGCATCCCAAGCTTCTGATATTTCTATCTGTTCGTTTTTATATCTTTTTTCCTCTTTCTCCTTTTCTTCTTTTTTATCGTCATTTTCAAAATAGGAAATCTTTAATTCTGATTCTTGTTCTCTGCCCATCCAATTCCTAAAAATTATATTCTTCATTTCGTTGATATCAAAAGACGAAAAAAAAGACATTTTGTCTAGACGATCCAAAAAAAGTGGGGAATGTACATTTACTTGAAAGAGGTCCCAAATAACTGTTTTACGTCTTTGAGCGCGCATGGATCCTTTGATTAGATTGCGACGAAAATCCGATTGTTGTGAGTAACGTATCAAAGCCACCTCTCCCTCTTCCATTTGATCATCGTTTTTATCATTGTTACTAGTATTCTGAATACTAGAAATAGAATTGGTATTCTGATCATTATCGTTATAAATTACCACAAGTTTGGCTCTTCTTGAATGAATCTCATGATCGTCTTCCTCCAATTCTTCTTCATTTTCTTCTTCCTCTTCTTCCAAATTATCGGTTAATTTGTATGACCATCGAGAAACCTTTTTACTGACTTCTTCTATTCTAATTCCAATAGATCTTTTTTTCATTGTTTTTTGATCTTTTGTATGTGTTGTAATTACATCAAATACAAATTGCAAATATTTTGCTTGACTTTCTGAATCAATTCCTTTTTCTTCTTTAGAATTCAAAAATGATTGACGGTGGAGTTCTACGGAATCATTAATAAGTAGATCATGAATCTTATTTATAAAAAAAGATTCTACTAAATCTTCTGTATCTGTATAAGTATTCATGATTGCGCGTGAATCTAATTTTTTTCTCGTTCCTCGATATGGTCCGTTGAAAAAAGGATCATATGCTTTTGGCAAGCATTTTTTTTTTTTTTCATCATCACATAATATGGTTCTTTTTTCAAGCATATCCAGACTAGAGGATCCCTCATTTTTTTCTAGAATTTGGATTCGGCTTTTCAATTCATTGTTCAAATTGTACTTTTTTTTTTCATTAGTATAAATCCAAGAATTATAAAGATCTTTGTCGTATAGTTTTTCTATTATGTATAAAGAAATTCTTTGTTCTAGCATTTCCGAAAAAGTCGATAAACTGGGCGGATATGTAAAGGATATTATTTGTTTCCCATCACTTGTACATGTAAAAAAAAAAAATTGTGACATTTCATTGCGTAAAGCATTTTCTAATTTCTTATTTTTTATATATCGTAATGGACGATTCCATCGCTTAAAATCGAAAAGAAAAGTGACAAAAGTTTTTTCAACCCACATATTCATTCTTTTCTTTTTCTCTTCTTTCAGTCTTCCCAATTCCCAATTCTCTTGATGGGTCTCCAGATCAGAATCTTCGTAAACTGGGCTATCTTGATCTTGATAGCGTGCCTCTTTAAAGTGAAATTCATCCTTTGTTTTTTCCTTTCCATTCACTCGGATCTCTTCCGTTTCATCTATTTTGTCCAGATCCTCCCTTTCTTCCGAAAAAAGGGAAGGGTTTTCTTCG